TTCTCCCAATAACTAATAAAAAGTGTATCATGCCCGAATCTAACTGGGGTTCGAGGTGGTGGAGGAACTGGATCGGAAAAAGGAGGGATTCTAGTTGTAAGATATCTAAAAAAACCGCCGCTAGAATTGAGATCTCATTCAAAGAGAAAGATATCAAATATATGGAGTTTCTTTTTGTATATTATATGGATGATCATCCGATCTGCAAGGACAAGGACCATGATTGGGAATTGTTTGATCGTCTTTCTCTGAGGAAGAGGCGAAACATAATCAACTTGAAGTCGGGACAGCGATTTGAAATCTTAGTGAAAGACTTGATTTGTTATCTCATGTCTTCTTTTCTTGAAAAAATACCAATTGAAGTGAAGGGTTTCTTCAAACAACAAGGAGCTGGGTCAACTATTCAATCAAATGATATTGAGCATGTTTCCCATCTCTTCTCGAGAAACAGGTGGGCTATTTCTTTGCAAAATTGTGTTCAATTTAATATGTGGCAATTCCGTCAAGATCTCTTCGTTAGTTGGGGGAAGAATCCGCACGAATCGGATTTTTTTAGGAACGTATCAATAGAGAATTGGGTTTGGTTAGACAATGTGTGGTTGGTAAACAAGGATCGGTTTTTTAGCAAGGTACGGAATGGATCGTCCAATATTCAATATGATTCCACAAGATCTAGTTTCGTTCAAGTAACGGATTCTAGCCAATTGAAAGGATCCTCTGATTCACCCAGAGATCATTTTGATTTCCTTAGTAATGAGGATTCGGAATATCACATATTGATCAATCAAAGAGATATTCAACAACTCAAAAGAAGGTCGATTATTTGGGATCCTTCCTTTCTTCAAACGGAACGAACGGAGATAGAATCAGACCGATTCCCGAAATGCCTTTCTGGATATTCCTCAATGTCCCGGCTATTCACGGAACGTGAGAAGCAGATGAATAATCATCTGCTTCCGGAAGAAATCGAAGAATTGATTGGGAATCCTACAAGATCCATTCGTTCTTTTTTCTATGACAGATGGTCAGAACTTCATCTGGGTTCGAATCCTACTGAGAGGTCCACTAGAGATCATAAATTGTTGAAGAAACAACAAGATGTTTCTTTTGTCCCTTTCAGGCAATCGGAAAATAAAGAAATGGTTAAGGTTAATATATTCAAGATAATTACGTATTTACAAAATACCGTTTCAATTCATCCTATTTCATCAGATCCGGGATGTGCGAAGGATGAACTGGATATGGACAGTTCAAATAAGATTTCATTCTTTAACAAAAATCCATTTTTTTCTTTTTTTCATCTAGTCCATGACCAGAACAGGGGAGGATACACGTTCCACCACGATTTTGAATCAGAAGAGATATTTCAAGAAATGGCAGATCTATTCACTCTATCAATAACCGAGCCGGATCTGGTGTATCATAGGGTATTTTCCTTTTCTATTGATTCCTACGGATTGGGTCAAAAACAATTCTTGAATGAGGTATTCAACTCCAGGGATGAATCGAAAAAGAAATCTTTATTGGTTCTACCTCCTATTTTTTATGAAGAGAATGAATCTTTTTATCGAAGGATCAGAAAAAAATGGGTCCGGATCTCCTGTGGGAATGATTTGGAAGATCCAAACAAAAAAATAGTGGTATTTGCTAGCAACAACATAATGGAGGCAGTCAATCAATATAGATTTATCCGAAATCTGATTCAAATCCAATATAGCACCTATGGGTACATAAGAAATGTATTGAATCGATTCTTTTTAATGAATAGATCCGATCACAACTTCGAATATGGAATTCAAAGGGATCAAATAGGAAATGATAGTATGAATCATAGAACTATAATGAAATATACGATCAACCAACATTTATCAAATTGGAAAAAGAGTCAGAAGAAATGGTTCGATCCTCTTCTTTTTATTTCTCGAACTGAGAGATCCATGAATCGGGATCCTAATGCATATAGATACAAATGGTCCAATGGGAGCAATCATTTTCAGGAACATTTGGAACATTTCGTTTCTGAGCAGAAGAGCCGTTTTCAAGTAGTGTTTGATCACTTACGTATTAATCAATATTCGATTGATTGGTCTGGAGTTATCGACAAAAAATATTTTTCTAAGTCACTTCTTTTTTTATCCAAGTTGATTCTCTTCGTGTCTAACCCACTTCCTTTTTTCTTTGTTAGTTTTGGGAATATCCCCATTCATAGGTCCGAGATCCACATCTATGAATTGAAAGGTCCGAATGATCAACTCTGCAATCAGTTGTTAGAATCAATAGGTCTTCAAATCGTTCATTTGAAAAAATTGAAACCCTTCTTATTGTTATTGGATGATCATGATACTTCCCAAAAATCGAAATTATTGATCCATGGAGGAAGAATATCACCATTTTTGTTCATTTTGTTCAATAAGATACCAAAATGGATGATTGACTCATTCCATACTGGAAATAATCGAAGGAAATCCTTTGATAACATGGATTCCTATTTATCAATGAT